TTTCATTTGGACTCCAGAAACATGCCTAATACGGATGCGGGGGAATAAAGAAAAGAATCCACTTTTCTGTTCTATCTTTGTTTATTTGTTCCCATATATTCTGATCTTTCGAATGATCTAGATTCATATTCTGATTTCGAAATAGAAAAAGGGGGGGGTAAAGAAAAATAGTTTCATTGAAAGATGGATTGTCAATCGATTTGACAATAGAATTACTAGTAATACGTGTCGTTTTCACTAAAGTCCATATCCATGGAATAGACATAGACTGCGTGCGCGTCTATTCTAACACGGCGATTCTAACTAGAAATGGTTTGAATGAAAGCAAATAGGTATGCTGTACACCTTATTTGCCTGGGATTGTAGTTCAATCGGTAAGAGCGCCGCCCTGTCAAGGCGGAAGCTGCGGGTTCGAGTCCCGTCAGTCCCGACCTCGAATCGGCGAAATCCATCAATTTTCTATTTTCTGTAATGTAAATAAGTACCAATGAGAGACTTATGTAATGTAGATTGGGACGATTGTTGGGAGTACCATATTCAGGATTCCAAGAGAGACCGTACTGTTCTGGCTTTTTTGCTTCCTGATCTGTAAAATGGAATACCTATCTGTTTCCGGGAGCCTATAACAAAACCAAAATTGGATTCGTTTATTGTACAATACAAAACGAACTTAACCTTACCCGAGTTACCCCGATAGAATATGCCCCCGTTCGAGCTCCGATTTTATGTAAGCTCGGACCGTAATTGGAAAGAATCTATCTCATTCAAATTGCACACTGAATTTTTGCTAAGTTGCGATCAATGTGTCCCAATCTAAGGAAAGAATATATTCATAAAAGAGAGATCAAAGAAAGATCTACCCCGCCCTCTTTTCTTAGTGAGGGAATCTACCATTTTTCTTCCTATTTGAAAAGGGGTCTTATCGAAGAAAGAGCAAACTAAAAAAAAAGAATGAATTTCTCGAAATCTTCGAGATTTTCGACCGGGACCCCTCTTTCTCACACCTCTTTGTCTGTCAAGAAAAGAAGATCCTAAAACCCTTAGTTTAGAACTTAACTCCTTCTTTTTTTCCATTTCAGTTCTACTGTTTGTGACCAATGAAAGACGGGTCAGATGATACCTTATCCGATGATTGTATAAGGAAGACCGTAGAAAAGAGTGAAAAAAATGAAAAAATCAACTGGATTCTTGATTGGATCAGGAATCCTTAATTGGATTTGTTATGGATAAAAGATCTTCTTATGTTATATTATATTATGAAATTCTCGACGATGAATCCATTTGAGAGATCATATATTGGTATTCATAATACGGGTCCGATTCAATTTGAATATCAAATATCAAAATATCATCGGGATGCAATTCATCTCATTGAATTTACAGGAGACTATTTCTCATCTCTATGGGATTAGATCCCGAGTTATTGTGAAGTAAAAAAAAAACGATGAGATTATGGAAGTAAATATTCTCGCATTTATTGCTACTGCACTGTTCATTCTAGTTCCTACTGCCTTTTTACTTATCATATATGTAAAAACAGTCAGTCAAAATGATTAATTTGAATGAAGCTTGACTTCTTTGTTCTTATCAATGATTGAAGAAATGAAACGGATTCAAATTCCACGTCTTAAATGAAATAAGGGGGCTAGAATCAGAAGTATAGAAGATCCGATAGTATGGTAGAAAGAGCTCTATGAACCTTTCTACCACACTATCTATTAGTCTAGAAAGTTCTACTTTCTAAAGATCTAGGATAAGAACATGGGAATTCTTGAAATCGTTTTTTTGATTGAAAGGATATTTTATTATTCATAGATTCCATTACTCGATTCCAGTAGAATTTGGAAATGGAGGTGTTTTTCTTTAGAAACGTTTTGCAAAACCATATATCAAATAATTGATAAAGTTTCATTAATCAACTCAATGAGTCATACCTCTAGAGGCCACTTCTTCCCCAGACTACAAGTGAAAGAGAAAATGTAAAGACTACCATTAAAGCAGCCCAAGCAAGACTTACTATATCCATGTGAATAATGTCCCCCATCTCTATGACTATCAAGTCTTCCATTATTGATCACTACTATAATAATAGTCGAATCCATGGCGCAGAGTCAAAAAGGGACTCTGACCAAACGCTATTAAGAAATCATTCCACCCACAAGAAGCGACTATAAGATTTCTGGTAGAATCGGTAAGCGTTAAACACAAGTAAGAGATGAAGTTACTCTCTTGGTATTCTCAAGTATTATCAAGTGAATGTTATTAACGGAATATGTAGGAATAGTAAGACCTATTATTTCTTTTATTGCCCACGTAAACATGGACAATCAGGATGGAGCACTACCTATTATATATCTCTACCTCCCCCCTTTGATCTAATACTTAAAGTCTCCCGACTGTCTCACAGAGACAGTCGGGTCTATTCTATAACATTCTTGATTCGGGGTTACCGAAAAGAAAGAAGTTTTTTTTCTGAGTCTATCAAAGGCAATTCTCTATC